AGTCAAGATATGGGCTAAGTTAAACTAAAACTAACTTAAATATAATTAATATTATTTTCGATTTTCTGAGTTTTTGTTAAATCTTTCAAATATTCAAATCAAGAAGTTACATTTGGTCAAATGATATCAAAGATAGGAATTCCTAATCTTGAAAATTCAACGTACTCTTTCCCTAACTTTGATCAATTAATAGCAAAGTAGATGAAATTTTTTTCATTAAGCAAAAATTGGGTTCTGATCTTAAACCCTTTGTAAGGTATTTTATTACATCTAAATAAAATGTAGAATGATGAAAATAGACAGAAATCAAAATGTAAGGTAAGGGTCTTTTGGATTCTTTTTTTTTTTTAGTAAGTTTAAGCTTAAGTAATTCAATTTCTATGACACAGCAGGTTCTATAGATAGAGACAGATATAGACTTGAATGATAAAGAATATCAACTAAAAATACCAACCAAGACAAACTTTTTTATTCCATAAAATATCCATAAAAAGTTTGAAAAAAAAAAATAATAACATATCTTGTTCTTTTTCAATTTTTCGTATTTACTACTAGTAAGATTTGATTTATTATTTTTTTTATTGATTTCATTTTCACATATCTTTCCACAATCGGGATTTCTTTTTTCTGAGGAGAGTATTAGTTCGATAATAAATAGACTAAATAATTGGTTTTGAACAATAGATGTCTTTCACATCCAACTAGAAGAATAAGTAATCCTTTTAAAATTAAATGGCAGTTCCAAAAAAACGTACTTCTACATCAAAAAAGCGTATTCGTAAAAATATTTGGAAAAGGAGGGGATATTGGACAGCGTTAAAAGCTTTTTCATTAGGGAAATCCCTTTTTACTGGGAATTCAAAAAGTTTTTTTGTACAGCAAACAAATAAGTAATAAAAAGTTGGAATAATTTGCATCCACCCCAAAAATCGACCCTTTTTTGATATTTTGATATTTTTTAGATATAAAAAATATCAAAATTCCATTATCTATTGAGTTGGGATAATCAATATGAAATGGAACTGAGTTCATTCTTTTATTTTAAAAAATAAGAATTCGTTTGATTACTGAATTCTAAAAATATTACTACTTGTTTTATTGTCAAACGAATAAATACAAGATAAAAAGGTTTACCTTTCTTTTTCTCATTTCCAAGATGGGGAGGCTTATTTCCCCATCGACATATTTTTCACATTTACAATAATCAAAGTTATTATCTTTTTTTCTATCTCTAGAAAAGTGTGTATAATATCTTTAGTTAACGTTAATTTAATTAAACAAAACTACTAGGTTCATTTTTTGGATACCTTTCGCACTTTTTTTTTATATGAATTACTCTAAAGATTCCCCACATATTCCCTCCTGTCAACCTAATCAAATCAAACCTTTAGTGAGGATATTCCGTATGAAAAATGTGGTCAATTTTGAGTGGTTCAAAAAAAGCCTTCTTTCTATTTTATTTAGATTCATCGAGAAAATGTATTTTTTGACTTCTATCTCTTAATTGAAGGTAGAACTTTCTAGTTACAAGAGTTCAATTCTAGGGGAGCATAAAATTTAGAATGCATGAAAATCACTACGACCCTAAACTAAAATAACGAATCTTCAAATCCTTCTTTGAACAAATTTTTATTCAGTAATTTAAAACTTTTCTGAAAAAAAAAATATTACACTGCATTTAGTTCTTCAATCTCGACGATTTTTGATTCATAGACTATTATAAGTTCAAGACAAGCCGCTATGGTGAAATTGGTAGACACGCTGCTCTTAGGAAGCAGTGCTAGAGCATCTCGGTTCGAGTCCGAGTGGCGGCATACCACCTTATAAAAAAGATAAATAGATCGTATAATAAATTCAACTCCCGATTTCCATTTAAGAGACTCTTCTTTTCTTTTTTAAGATTTTTATGATATTTGCAAACTTAGAACATATATTAACTCATATTTCTTTTTCGATCGTTTCAATCCGAATTACAATTCGTTTGATAAGCTTCTTTTTAGTAGATGAAATCGTACAACTATATGATTTGTCCGAAAGGGGGATGATAGTTACCTTTTTCTGTCTAACAGGATTATTAGTTACGCGTTGGATTTCTTCGGGACATTTCCCACTAAGCGATTTATATGAGTCATTAATCTTCCTTTCGTGGAGTTTCTCCCTTATTCATCTAGTTCCGTATTTCAAAAAAAAGGAAAATTATTTAAGCACAATAACCGGTTCAAGTGTTCTGTTTACCCAAGGCTTTGCTACTTCAGGTCTTTTAACTGAAATAGACCAATCTTCAATATTAGTACCTGCTCTTCAATCTGAGTGGTTAATAATGCACGTAACTATGATGATATTGGGCTATGCGTCCCTTTTATGCGGATCATTATTGTCAGTAGCACTTCTAGTTATTACATTTCGAAAAAACAGAAAGGTTTTTTGTAAAAGTAATCTTTTATTATTATTAAATAAATCCTTTTTCTTTGGTGAAATCGAATACATGACTGAAAGAAGCAATCTTTTTCCAAATACTTCTTTTTTTTCTACTAAGAATTATTACAGGTTTCAATTGATTCAACAATTGGATTATTGGAGTTATCGCGTTATTAGTCTAGGGTTCATATTTTTAACCGTAGGTATTCTTTCAGGAGCAGTGTGGGCTAACGAAGCGTGGGGATCATATTGGAATTGGGACCCAAAAGAAACTTGGGCATTTATTACTTGGATCATATTTGCGATTTATTTACATACTCGAACAAATAGAAACCCGCAAAGTTTAAACTCCGCAATTGTAGCGTCTATAGGCTTTTTTATAATTTGGATTTGCTATTTTGGGGTCAATCTATTAGGAATAGGGCTGCATAGTTATGGTTCGTTTACATTAACATCTAAAACATCTAACTGAATTCAAGAAAGGATCTTACGAATCCAACCGAGTGCGGCGTATATAAAAAACTTTCTGCGAACCGTGTGAATCAACTATTTTATTTGATTCACACAGTTCGCGCCCATTGTCCATACGGGGTTCAAATTCATTTTTTTTTTTTAACTTTACTTAGAAATTTACGAGAAAAGCTCTCTTTTTTCATTCTATAATTTTTTGACTATCGAATGAACGATTTAAAAATCATAGGCCTTTTTTGCTTTATTTATGAAAATTATTACTATTTATAATTATAAAAAAGAATTAGATAGAATAACTTCGACCTTGTCAACCAATAGTGAAAAAACAAAATCGGGGTACATACCAATACCTAGTACGGGTAAAAAGAGAGAAATCGAAAGAAATAACTCGCGCGGTCCAGAATCAAAAAAAGAACAATTTTGAATATTAAAGAGCTTGTATCCATAGAAAATCTGGCGTGACATAGATAATGAATAAATAGGAGTTAATATCATTCCAATTGCCATTACAAAAGTAATTAGTATTTTTGGCATTAAAAGATATTTTGGGCTGGTAATTATTCCAAAAAAGACTATCAATTCGGCAACAAAACCACTCATACCCGGTAATGCAAGGGACGCCATGGAAAAGCTATTGAACATCGTAAATATTTTTGGCATTCGGATAGCTATTCCACCCATTTCGTCAAGGTAAACAAGGCGTACTCTATCATAAGTCGTACCTGCCAAGAAAAAAAGTGCAGCACCAATAAATCCATGAGATATTATTTGTAAAAGAGCTCCGTTGAGTCCTGTATCGGTTATAGAACCAATCCCTATAATTATGAAACCCATATGAGATACGGAAGAGTAGGCTATTCTTTTTTTTAAATTCCGTTGACCAAGAGATGCTGAAGCTGCATAGATTATTTGCATTGTGCCTATGATCACTAAACAAGGCGCAAATAGAGAATGGGCGTGAGATAATAATTCCATATTGATCCGAACCAACCCATACGCTCCCATTTTTAATAAGATTCCGGCCAGAAGCATACAAGTACTATAATGTGCTTCTCCATGAGTATCTGGTAACCATGTATGTAGGGGTATAATCGGCGATTTGACAGCAAAAGCAATAAAAAATCCAACATAGAATATTATTTCCAAGGCTGCAGGATACAACTGATTGGCTGACGTTTCAAAATTTAATGTTGGTTCAGTAGAACCATATAAACCGATACCCAAAACTCCCATTAATAGAAAAACAGAACCCCCCGCTGTGTACAAAATAAATTTTGTAGCTGAGTACAGACGTTTCTTTCCTCCCCACATAGATAGAAGTATATAAACGGGAATTAATTCTAACTCCCACATGAGAAAAAAAAGTAAAAGGTCCCGAGAAGAAAATGATCCTATTTGACCACTGTACATTGCTAACATCAGAAAATGAAATAATCGCGAATCCCGAGTAACTGGCCAAGCTGCTAAAGTCGCTAAGGTGGTGATAAATCCCGTTAGTAAGATAGGTCCTATAGAAAGTCCATCTATTCCTAATCTCCAATGGAAATCAAAAAAACGTATCCATTTATAATCCTCTGCCAGTTGGATTAATGGATCATCCGTTTGAAAATGATAACAGAATGTATAGGTTGTTAGAAGGAGTTCTAGGATACATATAAATATAGTATACCAACGGGTGGACCTATTTCCTCTATGGGGAAGAAAGAAAATTAAGGAACCGGCAAATATTGGCAAAATTACAATTGTTGTTAACCAAGGAAAATAATTCGTGGTAAAGACAAGATTCACTTGGACCAGAAAAACCCGTTCTCAAAATATTTTGAGCACGGGTTTTGTCGGTAAAAAAAATCAAATGGATTCAACTAAAATTTTTTCGAACATATCAATAAGCTAGACCCATACTGCGGGTTGTTTCATGCCATAAATAAACTCGAACACTCAAGAAATCTGTTGGACAGGCGGATTCACATCTTTTACAACCAACGCAGTCTTCTGTTCTTGGAGCGGAAGCAATTTGTTTAGCTTTACACCCGTCCCAGGGTATCATTTCTAATACATCGGTCGGGCAGGCTCGGACACATTGAGTACATCCTATACACGTATCATAAATC